TATTCAAATAAAAATATTATTTCCTTTCTGTCTGAAACCTTCGCAAAAATCGAAACTACGATCCTCTCAGAAAGATCTAATGAAAAAGAAAAAAGAAAAAGGTGATTTTTGTTTTTTAACAGTTTGGGGAATGGAAACTGAACTCCCCTTTTGTTCACCCCGAAAAAAACCTTCCTTTTTTAAACCCATTTTAAAGGAATTCGAAAAAAAAATTGGAAAATGTAAAAAGAAGTATTTTCGAGTTCTAACAGTTTTCAAAGGAAAAACAAAATTACTTCGAAAAGTTTCAAAAGAAACAAAAAAATGGGTTATCAAAAGTGTTTTTTTTATAAAAAGAATAATAAAAGAACTTTCAAAAGTAAATCCAATTCTTTTATTTAGATTAAGAGAAGTCGGAGTCGATGAATCAAGCGAAATTAAAGAAGAAAAAGATTCCATAATAAACAATCAAATAATTCACGAATCATTTAGTCAAATTCAAATTGCATCTCCGAGTTGGACAAACTCTTCATTGACAGAAAAAAAAATGAAGGATCTGGCTGATAGAATAAGTACAATTCGAAATCAAATAGAAAGAATCACAAAAGAGAAAAAAAAAGTAACTCCAAGAATAAATAATCTTAGTCCTACAAGTTATAATGCTAAAAAATTAGAAAAACAGCAAATGTTAAAAATGTTAAAAAGAAGAAATGCTCGATTAATCTGTAAATTATCCCCTTTTGTAAAATTTTTCATTGAAAAAATATACACAGATATTTTTTTATATATCATTAATATTCCCAGAATAAATACAGAACTTTTTCTTAAATTAACAAAAAAAATTATTGATAAATCCATTTACAATAATGAAAGAAAACAAGAAAGAATTAATAAAAAAAAGAAAACTCCAATTCCGTTTATTTCGAGTATAAAAAAGCCACTTGATAATATTAGTAATATTAAAGCAAATTCACATATTTTTTATGACTTATCCTACGTGCCACAAGCGTATGTATTTTACAAATTAGCAAAAATCCAAGTTAGTAACTCGTTAAGATTTGTTGTTCAATATCAAGGAATCCCCTTTTTCCTTAAGCCTAAAATAAAGGATTCTTTTGAAACACAAGGAATGCTTGATTCGAAATCAGCAGATAACAAACTTCCGGGTTATGAAATGAATCCATGGAAAAGCTGGTTAAGAGGACATTATCAATACCATTTATCTCAGATTGGATGGTCTAGATTAATACCAGAAAAATGGCGAAATACATTTCGTCAGCATCGTATAGCTAAAAAGGCAAATTTTAGCAAACGGCATTCATATGAAAAAAACCCATTAATGAATTCCAAAAAACAAAAACAATTTGAAGTATATTCATTATCTAATCAAAAAGATAATTTTCTAAAATACTATCGATATGATCTTTTATCATATAAATTTATTCATTATGAAAAGAAAACGGAATGCTTTTTTTATGGATCCCCCTTTCAAGGGAATACGAACCAAGAAATTTATTATAACACGCCTAAAAAAAACTTTTTTGATATGCTGAGGAACATCCCTATTAAAAATGATCTAGGAAAGATCCATATGGAAAAACCGGCCGATAGAAAATATTTTGATTGGAAAATTTTAAAATTTGATCTTATACAAAAAGTCGATATTGAAGCCTGGATCATAAGTGATACCAATAGGAATCAAAATACTCAAATTCGTACTAAAAATTCTCAAATAATTTCTAAAAAAGATTTTTTTTATCTTAAGATCCCAGAGATCAATTTACCAAACTCTCGCAAGGGGTTTTGCGATTGGATGGGAATGAATGAAAAAATGCTAAAGCATCCCATATCCAATCTGGAACTTTGGTTCTTCCCAGAATTTTTGTTACTTTATAATACATATAAAATGAAACCTTGGTTTATACCAAGCAAATTACTTCTTTTAAATTTAAATAGAAGTGAAAATAAAAAGATCAATGAAAAAGAAAAAGGCAATTTTTTGATAGCATCAAATAAAAAGCATCGAAATCAAGAAGAAAAAGAACCGACAACTCTAGGAGAGTGGAGATCCGTTCTCTCACCCCAAAAAGATATTGAAGAAAATTATGCAAGATCGAACATGAAAAAAGGTAAAACTAAAAAACAATACACGAAAGCAGAACTCCGTTTGTTCCTGAAACGTTATTTGCTTTTTCAATTGGGATGGGATGAGACTTTGAATGAAAGAATGATCAATAATATCAATGTATATTGTCTCCTGCGTAAACTGATAGATTCAAGAAAAATTACTATATCCTCGATTCAAAAGAAACAAATGAGTTTGGATATAATGATGATTAATAAGAATTTAACTCTTTCAGAATTTATGAAGAAGGGAGTATTGATTCTAGAACCCATTCGTCTGTCTGAACAAAAAGATGGGCAATTTATTATGTATCAAACCGTGGGTATTTCGTTGGTTCATAAGAATAAGCATCAAAAATACCAAGAGCAAGGACATGCTTTTAACAATAATTTTGATGAAACTATTTCACCACATCAAAGAATAACTGGAAATAGAGACAAAAATCATTTTGATTTACTTGTTCCCGAAAATATTTTATCCTTTAGACGTCGTAGAAAATTGAGAATTCTAATTTGTTTCAATTCAAAAAATAGAAATTATATAGACCAAAATCCGGTATTTTGTAACGTAAAAAACAGCAGCCAAGTTTCACATGACAATAACCATCTTGATAGAGATAAAAATCAATTAATTAAATTAAAGCTCTTTCTTTGGCCTAATTATCGATTAGAAGATTTAGCTTGTATGAATCGTTATTGGTTTGATACCAATAATGGCAGCCGTTTCAGTATGTTAAGGATACAGATGTATCCACGATTGAAAATTTTTCGATAATACACTTTTTCTGTATATCCTATACCCTATATATATAATAGGGTATATGAAAGCAAACAAATACACAGATCACATGTCTTATCTCACATTTCATTCTAGTATCCAATATCAAATGAATAATGTCTGAATTAGATCTCGAAATGAATCAACGGAACCTTCTTTATTTTAGGTCTAAATTCTTCGATCCAAAAATGTACCAACCTTTTCTATTCCTATCGAAAACCAATTCAAAATTGGATTGATTGATTTGAATTCAGGAAATTAGGAGTTCATAAAGAAATTTTGATTAGATTCTTGTATACACCACATTCAAATTAATGGCATTATTATTACTGATCGGTAAAATCCATATCTGTAAAAAGGGGAAGGGGCGTTTTTTTATGGTAAAAAATTCATCGATTTTGGTTATTTCTCAAAAAGGAAACAAAGAAACCAGGGGGTCTGTTGAATTTCAAGTATTCAGTTTCACCACTAAAATAAGGAAACTTACTTCACATTTGGAATTGCACAAAAAAGACTTTTCATCTCAGCGAGGTTTGCGAAAAATTTTGGGAAAACGTCAACGACTGCTGGCCTATTTGTCAAAAAGAAATAGGGGGCGCTATAAAGAATTAATTGGGGAGTTGGATATTCGAGAGATAAAAACTCGTTAATTTGAAGCGTGAGACCATTTGAGCTTAGTCGTTTAAATTTTGATGAACTTCTTTCTTTTTACTTTCAGCAATGCATGGAAGAATGACTCGAGAAAAACTTATGATTCCACCAACTACAAGAAAAGACCTCATGATAGTCAATATGGGCCCTCACCACCCATCAATGCATGGTGTTCTTCGACTGATCGTTACTCTCGATGGTGAAGATGTTATTAACTGTGAACCAGTATTGGGTTATTTACATAGAGGGATGGAGAAAATTGCGGAAAATCGAACAATTATACAATATTTGCCTTATGTAACACGTTGGGATTATTTAGCTACTATGTTCACAGAAGCAATAACCGTAAACGGGCCCGAACAGCTAGGGAATATTCAAGTACCTAAAAGGGCTAGCTATATCAGAGCTATTATGTTGGAGTTGAGTCGTATCGCTTCCCATTTATTATGGCTTGGTCCTTTTATGGCAGATATTGGGGCGCAGACCCCTTTCTTCTATATTTTTCGAGAACGAGAATTGATATATGACCTATTTGAAGCTGCTACCGGCATGCGCATGATGCATAATTTTTTTCGTATCGGAGGAGTCGCTGCTGATCTACCTCATGGCTGGATAGATAAATGTTTGGATTTTTGCGATTATTTTTTAACCGGGGTTGCTGAATATCAAAAACTTATTACACGGAATCCTATTTTTTTAGAACGGGTTGAGGGCGTAGGCATTATTGGCGGAGAAGAGGCACTAAACTGGGGTTTATCGGGACCAACGCTACGAGCTTCCGGAATACAATGGGATCTTCGTAAAGTTGATCGTTATGAGTGTTACGAGGAATTTGATTGGGAGATTCAATGGCAAAAAGAGGGGGATTCATTAGCTCGGTATTTAGTACGAATTGGCGAAATGACAGAATCTATAAAAATTATCCAGCAGGCTCTGGAAGGAATTCCAGGGGGACCCTATGAGAATTTAGAAAGCCGCCGCTTTGATAGAATAAAAGACCCTGAATGGAATGATTTTGAATATCGATTTATTAGTAAAAAGCCTTCTCCGACTTTTGAATTGTCCAAGCAAGAACTTTATGTAAGAGTCGAAGCACCAAAAGGAGAATTGGGAATTTTTCTGATAGGAGACCGGAGTGTTTTTCCTTGGAGATGGAAAATTAGACCGCCGGGTTTTATCAACTTGCAAATTCTTCCGCAGTTAGTTAAAAGAATGAAATTGGCTGATATTATGACGATACTAGGTAGCATAGATATTATTATGGGAGAAGTTGATCGTTGAAATGATAATTGATACAACAAAAATACAAGTTATCAATTCTTTTTTCAGATTGGGATCCTTAAAAGAAGTCTATGGGATCATATGGATGCTTATCCCTATTTTCATTCTTGTATTAGGAATCACACTAGGTGTACTAGTAATTGTTTGGTTAGAAAGAGAAATATCTGCAGGGATACAACAACGTATT